GCTAATGTAGCTTAAACTAAAGCATAACACTGAAGATGTTAAGACGAACCCTAGTAATGTTCCACTAGCATAAAGGCTTGGTCCTAGCTTTACCATCAGCTTCAATCTAATTTATACATGCAAGTATCCGCACTCCCGTGAGAATGCCCTAAATCCTCCACCCGAGGACAGGGAGCGGGCATCAGGCACACATCATTAGCCCAAGACGCCTTGCTAAGCCACACCCCCAAGGGATTTCAGCAGTAACAAATATTAAGCCATAAGTGCAAACTTGACTTAGTTAAGACTAATTAGGGTCGGTAAAATTCGTGCCAGCCACCGCGGTTATACGAAAGACCCCAGTTGATGAATACCGGCGTAAAGGGTGGTTAAGAATTCAATTTAATAGAGCTAAAGTTTCTCCAAGCCGTCATACGCACCGCGAGAAAACGAAATCTGAACACGAAAGTAGCTCTAAATAGACTGACCCCACGAAAGCTAAGAAACAAACTGGGATTAGATACCCCACTATGCTTAGCCATAAACCTAGATGTAACACTACACACACATCCGCCAGGGAACTACGAGCACAGCTTAAAACCCAAAGGACTTGGCGGTGTCTCAGACCCACCTAGAGGAGCCTGTTCTAGAACCGATAACCCCCGTTAAACCTCACCACTTCTTGTTTATCCCGCCTATATACCGCCGTCGTCAGCTTACCTTGTGAAAGACAAATAGTAAGCAAAATGGGCATACCCAAAAACGTCAGGTCGAGGTGTAGCGCACGGAGTGGAAAGAAATGGGCTACATTTTCTACAACATAGAATAGAAACGAATGGTGCACTGAAATAATCATCTGAAGGTGGATTTAGTAGTAAATAATTAATAGAGAGCATTTTTGAATTAGGCTCTGAGACGCGCACACACCGCCCGTCACTCTCCCCACAATAAACAAATTCCTCATATATAATAACATAAAAAAATTACGGGGAGGCAAGTCGTAACATGGTAAGTGTACCGGAAGGTGCACTTGGGATATCAGGGTGTGGCTGAGACAGTCAAGCATCTCCCTTACACCGAGAAGACATCCATGCAAGTTGGATTACCCTGAGCTATACAGCTAGCTTAATTACAAATGCACAAAACAACATTAAATACCTTAACAAAATTATAATCTATTAACTAAATCATTTTTCCACCCAAGTATGTGAGACAGAAAAGGTAACATCAAAGCAATAGAAAAAGTACCGCAAGGGAACGCTGAAAAAGAAATGAAACAAATCATTAAAGCCAAATAAAGCAGAGCCACACCCTCGTACCTTTTGCATCATGATTTAGCTAGACATACCTGAGCAAAACGCATTTTAGTTCAAAGCCCCGAAACTATGTGAGCTACCCCGAGACAGCCTATTAACTAGGGCTTACCCGTCTCTGTGGCAAAAGAGTGGGGAGATCTCCGGGTAGAGGTGACAGACCTACCGAACCTAGTTATAGCTGGTTGCCTGGGAAATGAATAAAAGTTCAGCTTCGCAATTCTCTACTCACATTGACGAAACGAGAAAATTTACGAAAGTTAGTCAAAGGGGGTACAGCCCCTTTGAAATAGGACACAGCCTCTCTCAGCAGGTTAAAGATTATATTAAACAAGAATTACTGCACTGGTGGGCCTAAAAGCAGCCATCCTAAGAGAAAGCGTTAAAGCTCCGGCAGATTATAACTCTATTATTTAAATATTATTTTCTAAAACCCCTAATTATACCAGGCCACCCCATGCAAACATGGGAGAGATACTGCTAAAATGAGTAATAAGAAGGCCATGGCCTTCTCCCTAAACCTAAGTGTAAACTAGATCGAACCCACACTAGTAATTACCGAACCCAAAAACAGAGGGCAATGTAGACAAATTAAAAAACAAGAAACAATTACAAAACCCAATCGTTACCCCCACACTGGAAGGTTTATAAGGAAAGACTAAAAGAGTGGGAAGGAACTCGGCAAACACAAGCCTCGCCTGTTTACCAAAAACATCGCCTCCTGACAATCATAACATAGGAGGTCTTGCCTGCCCAGTGAATAATTAAACGGCCGCGGTATTTTGACCGTGCGAAGGTAGCGCAATCACTTGTCTTTTAAATAAAGACCTGTATGAATGGTGGAACGAAGGCTTAACTGTCTCCCCCCTCAAGTCAATGAAATTGATCTGCCCGTGCAGAAGCGGACATATAACTACAAGACGAGAAGACCCTTTGGAGCTTAAGATAAGAATCACCTATGTTAAAGACAAACTAAAATAAATTAAACCAAATAGTACCTGATTTTAATCTTCGGTTGGGGCGACCACGGGAGAAAACAAAGCTCCCACGCGGACTGGGACCTAGTCCTACAACTAAGAAAGACACTTCTAAGTACCAAAACATTTGACCATAATGATCCAGCAAAATACTGATCAGCGAATCAAGTTACCCAAGGGATAACAGCGCAATCCTCTTTAAGAGTCCATATCGACAAGAGGGTTTACGACCTCGATGTTGGATCAGGACATCCTAATGGTGCAGCCGCTATTAAGGGTTCGTTTGTTCAACGATTAAAGTCCTACGTGATCTGAGTTCAGACCGGAGCAATCCAGGTCAGTTTCTATCTGTAATGCCACTCTTCCCAGTACGAAAGGACCGGAAAAGTAAGGCCTCTGTTAATAACACGCCCTACCTCAACCTAATGACACCAACTAAATTAGATAAAGAGGGGCAAACCCTATAAATTAAGACCAGATTATTAAGGTGGCAGAGCCCGGTAATTGCAAAAGGCCTAAGCCCTTTCAGCCGGAGGTTCAAATCCTCCCCTTAGTTATGATTCCCCTGCTCATATATGTAATTAATCCTCTAGCTTACATCGTACCTGTACTTTTAGCAGTAGCATTCCTAACCCTTATTGAACGAAAACTCTTAGGGTATATACAATTACGAAAAGGCCCAAATATTGTTGGGCCCTACGGACTACTTCAACCAATTGCAGATGGCATTAAACTATTTATTAAAGAACCAATTCGCCCCTCCACCTCCTCCCCCCTCCTATTTTTACTTACCCCCATAATAGCACTATCCTTAGCTATAATATTATGAATACCCCTACCTCTGCCCAACTCAATAACAGATATAAACTTGGGCATATTATTCATTTTAGCCCTCTCCAGCCTAGCCGTCTACTCAATTCTAGGCTCAGGGTGAGCCTCTAATTCAAAATATGCCCTAATAGGTGCCCTACGAGCAGTCGCTCAGACTATCTCATATGAAGTAAGCCTAGGTTTAATTGTTTTATCAACTATTCTTCTCACCGGCGGATTTACATTACAAATATTTAATACTACTCAAGAAATAACCTGATTACTCCTACCATCATGACCACTAGCCGCCATATGATATATTTCTACCCTAGCAGAAACCAATCGAGCCCCCTTTGACCTTACAGAAGGAGAATCTGAATTAGTTTCAGGATTCAATGTAGAATATGCAGGAGGTCCCTTTGCCCTATTTTTCCTAGCAGAATATGCCAATATCTTATTAATAAATACTCTATCAGTCATTTTATTTTTAGGCACAACAAACACCCCTACCACCCCTGAATTATCCTCAATTATTATTATAGTAAAAGCCGCACTCCTCTCCATAGTATTTTTATGGATTCGAGCCTCATATCCACGATTTCGATATGACCAGTTAATGCATCTAGTATGAAAAAACTTCTTACCAGTAACACTGGCCTTAATTTTATGACACCTCTCAATACCCATTGCTCTTATGGGCCTCCCACCCCAACTATAAGGAGCTGTGCCTGAATGCCAAAGGACCACTTTGATAGAGTGAGACATGGGAGTTAAAACCCCCCCAGCTCCTTAGAAAGAAGGGACTCGAACCCTTATTGTGGAGATCAAAACCCCAAGTGCTTCCACTACACCACTTCCTAGTAAGATCAGCTAATTAAAGCTTTTGGGCCCATACCCCAAAAATGTGGGTTAAAATCCTTCTCTTACCAATGAGCCCCCTAGTAATCATAATTATATTAACAAGTCTGGGCCTAGGCACAACATTAACATTTATAAGCTCCCACTGACTTCTTGCCTGAATAGGACTTGAGATTAATACTATAGCAATTATTCCCCTAATAGCCCAACATCACCACCCACGAGCAGTAGAAGCCACCACTAAATATTTTCTGGCACAAGCTGCCGCAGCAGCTACAATTTTATTTGCTAGCACAATTAATGCCTGAGCCACAGGACAATGAGATATTAATTCTCTAACAAATCCCGTAGCAACCACCCTAGCCACAATAGCCCTAGGACTAAAAATTGGACTAGCCCCTATACACTTCTGAATACCCGCCGTAATACAAGGCCTAAGCCTGACAACAGGTCTAATTATGGCAACATGACAAAAACTTGCACCATTTGCACTAATTATTCAAATAGCCCAAACTATACACCCACAACTACTTACAATCCTAGCACTAATATCAGTAATTGTAGGAGGATGGGGCGGTCTAAATCAAACACAACTACGAAAAATTTTAGCTTACTCTTCAATTGCCCACCTCGGATGAATAATCATTATTGTACAATTTAAACCCCAACTGACTATTTTAGCCCTTATTATCTATATCATTTTAACTTTCACAACGTTCATGACCTTTAAACTTATAAATACAACAAAAATTAATACACTGGCAATAAACTGAACAAAAACCCCAATCATTACAGCTACCGCCACACTAGCGCTTCTATCCCTTGGAGGGCTTCCCCCACTAACAGGCTTCATACCTAAATGGTTAATCTTACAAGAACTAACAACACAAAATCTTCCCCTAACAGCAACAATTATAGCACTAAGCGCACTCCTAAGCCTGTATTTTTATCTACGCCTATGTTATGCCATAGCCCTTACTATTTCACCAAATATAAACAACTCACTCACCCCCTGACGCCTACAAAGTACACAAAACTCACTATTATTAGCTATCGCCACCATTCTAACTCTAACACTTCTCCCCCTAACTCCAATAATTCAAGCATTAATTACCTAGAGATTTAGGATAACATAAGACCCAAAGCCTTCAAAGCTTTAAGTGGGAGTGAAAATCCCCCAGTCTCTGTATAGGACTTGCAAGATTTTATCTTACATCTTCTGAATGCAACTCAAACACTTTAATTAAGCTAAAGCCCTCCTAGATGAGAAGGCCTCGATCCCACAAACTTCTAGTTAACAGCTAGACGCTCAATCCAGCGAGCATTCATCTACTCACCCCGCCAAAAAGAACAAATGGCGGGGTAAGCCCCGGCAGGAGTTAACCTGCGTCTTTGGGTTTGCAATCCAACATGAAATACACCACAAGGCTTGATAGAAAAAGGACTTGAACCTTTGTTCACGGAGCTACAATCCGCCGCCTAACCCTCGGCCATCCTACCTGTGACCATCACACGCTGATTTTTTTCTACTAATCATAAAGACATTGGCACCCTATATTTAGTATTTGGTGCCTGAGCCGGCATAATCGGCACAGCCCTAAGTCTACTAATTCGAGCAGAACTAGCCCAACCAGGGGCCCTCCTCGGCGATGACCAAATTTATAACGTTATTGTAACTGCCCATGCTTTTGTAATAATTTTCTTTATAGTAATGCCAATTATAATTGGAGGCTTTGGGAATTGACTTGTTCCGCTTATGATTGGGGCCCCGGATATAGCATTTCCCCGAATAAATAACATAAGTTTCTGACTACTCCCCCCATCTTTTCTCCTTCTACTAGCCTCTTCTGGAGTTGAGGCAGGAGTAGGGACGGGGTGAACTGTTTACCCACCACTTGCCGGCAACCTAGCCCATGCAGGAGCCTCTGTGGACCTAGCAATTTTTTCTCTGCACTTGGCCGGGGTGTCCTCCATTCTAGGCGCAATTAATTTTATCACAACAATTATTAACATAAAACCCCCAGCCATCTCACAGTATCAAACACCCCTATTTGTATGAGCCATTATGATTACGGCTGTTCTTCTGCTCCTGTCCCTGCCAGTCTTAGCTGCTGGTATCACCATATTACTAACAGACCGTAACCTAAATACAACTTTCTTTGACCCCGCAGGAGGCGGAGATCCCATTTTATATCAGCACCTATTTTGATTCTTTGGACACCCAGAGGTATATATCTTAATTTTACCAGGATTCGGAATAATTTCCCACATTGTGGCCTATTACTCGGGCAAAAAAGAACCTTTTGGCTATATAGGAATAGTGTGAGCAATAATAGCAATTGGACTACTAGGCTTTATTGTATGGGCCCACCATATATTTACAGTTGGAATAGATGTAGATACTCGAGCCTACTTTACATCAGCAACGATAATCATTGCAATTCCAACTGGAGTAAAAGTATTTAGCTGGCTGGCCACTCTACACGGGGGATCCATTAAATGAGAGACTCCAATATTATGGGCCATTGGTTTTATTTTCTTATTTACTGTAGGAGGTCTAACTGGAATTGTATTAGCTAATTCATCCCTAGATATTGTATTACATGATACCTATTATGTAGTTGCCCATTTCCACTATGTACTGTCAATAGGAGCCGTCTTTGCAATTATAGGAGCATTCGTACACTGATTCCCCCTGTTTACAGGATATACAATACATGACACATGAACAAAAATTCATTTTGGTACAATATTTGTAGGTGTCAACCTAACTTTCTTCCCTCAACATTTTCTAGGGCTAGCCGGTATACCACGGCGTTACTCAGATTATCCAGATGCCTACTCATTATGAAATATTATCTCCTCAATTGGTTCAATAATTTCCCTAACAGCAGTCGTAATATTCCTATACATTTTATGAGAAGCCTTTGCTGCCAAACGAGAAGTTCTCTCTGTAGAACTAACCGCCACTAATGCAGAATGACTTCATGGCTGCCCCCCTCCTTATCACACATTTGAAGAGCCAGCCTTTGTACAAGTACAAACAAATTAACGAGAAAGGAAGGAATTGAACCCCCATAAGCCAGTTTCAAGCCAGCTACATAACCACTCTGCCACTTTCTTCTATAAGATACTAGTAAAATCGTTATTACTTTGTCTTGTCAAGACATAATTGTAGGTTAAAATCCTGCGTATCTTAAAATTTATGGCACACCCCTCACAACTAGGACTCCAAGACGCAGCCTCCCCGGTAATAGAAGAACTTCTGCACTTTCACGACCATGCCTTAATAATTGTTTTTCTGATTAGCACACTAGTATTATATATTATTATAGTTATAGTAACCACCAAACTTACCAATAAATATATTTTAGATTCTCAAGAAGTAGAAATTGTATGAACAATTTTACCAGCCGTAATTTTAATCCTTATTGCCCTACCATCTCTACGAATTTTATATCTTATAGATGAAATCAATGATCCACATCTAACTGTTAAAGCCATGGGCCACCAATGATACTGAAGTTACGAATATACTGACTATCAAGATTTAGCCTTTGACTCATATATAATTCCTACACAAGACTTAACTCCGGGACAATTTCGCCTACTAGAAACAGACCATCGAATAGTAATCCCAATGGAATCCCCTGTCCGCGTATTAGTCTCAGCCGAGGATGTTTTACACTCATGGGCTGTCCCAGCTATGGGTATTAAAATAGACGCTGTCCCAGGCCGATTAAACCAAACATCTTTTATAGCATCTCGGCCCGGAATCTTTTATGGGCAATGTTCTGAAATTTGCGGTGCAAATCACAGCTTCATACCAATTGTTGTAGAAGCCGTACCTCTAGAACATTTTGAAAACTGATCCTCTTTAATACTTGAAGACGCCTCACTAGAAAGCTAAACCGGGCACAGCATTAGCCTTTTAAGCTAAAGATTGGTGATTCCCAACCACCTCTAGTGACATGCCACAATTAAATCCCGCCCCTTGATTTGCAATTCTTCTGTTCTCATGACTTATTTTTTTAACAGTTATTCCCCCCAAAGTATTAAGCCATAATTTTACGAATGAACTCACAACACTAAGTGTTAAAAGCTTAAAACCCAAAACTTGAAACTGACCATGACACCAAACCTCTTTGACCAATTTATAAGCCCTACGCACTTGGGAGTTCCATTAATTGCTATTGCACTAGTGCTTCCATGGATTATACTCCCCTCCATGGCTAATCGATACTTTACTAATCGATTAGTATCTTTACAAAATTGATTTATTAAAACCTTTACACAACAACTACTAACACCACTAAATCAGGGAGGACATAAATGAGCACTAATTTTATCCTCTCTAATGATATTTATTTTAATACTTAATATACTAGGGCTATTACCATATACATTTACACCAACCACACAACTCTCACTCAATATGGGGCTAGCCGTACCACTTTGACTAGCTACCGTTATTATTGGAATACGAAATCAACCTACCGTGGCACTAGGACACTTTTTACCTGAGGGTACCCCGGCCCCACTAATTCCAGTACTAGTTATTATTGAAACAATTAGCTTATTTATTCGACCTATTGCACTAGGAGTGCGACTTACAGCTAATCTAACCGCTGGGCACCTGCTAATTCAATTAATTTCTACTGCAACCATTACTTTATTATCAACAATAACAACTGTAGCAATATTAACCGCCACCCTTCTAGTGCTTCTGACAGTTCTAGAAATTGCAGTAGCTATTATTCAAGCCTATGTATTTGTTCTCTTATTAAGCCTATATTTACAAGAAAACGTCTAATGGCCCACCAAGCACACGCATATCATATAGTTGACCCAAGCCCATGACCCCTAACTGGTGCAGTAGCCGCACTCCTTATAACGTCCGGCCTAGCAGTCTGATTTCACTTCCATTCAATAACTTTATTAATACTAGGTCTCACTCTACTAATTTTAACCATATATCAATGATGACGAGACATTATTCGAGAAGGCACCTTCCAGGGCCACCACACACCCCCTGTACAAAAAGGCCTACGATATGGAATAATCTTGTTTATTACATCAGAAGTCCTATTTTTTCTAGGATTTTTCTGAGCCTTTTACCACTCGAGCCTCGCCCCCACCCCAGAACTGGGGGGCTGCTGACCTCCAACAGGCATTATACCCCTGGATCCCTTTGAAGTACCCCTACTTAATACAGCTGTCCTCCTGGCATCAGGCGTGACCGTAACATGGTGTCACCATAGTCTAATAGAAGGAGGACGAAAACAAGCAATCCAATCTCTAACACTAACAATTTTACTTGGCTTCTATTTTACAGTCCTCCAAGCCATAGAATATTATGAAGCCCCATTTACTATTGCAGACGGTGTATATGGCTCAACTTTCTTTGTGGCAACGGGCTTCCACGGCCTACATGTTATTATTGGCTCAACCTTCCTAGCTATTTGCCTTCTCCGACAAATTCAATTTCATTTTACCTCCAACCATCATTTTGGCTTCGAAGCAGCCGCCTGATACTGACACTTCGTAGATGTTGTATGACTCTTCCTATATGTATCTATTTACTGATGAGGCTCATATCTTTCTAGTATCAAAGATAGTACAAGTGACTTCCAATCACCCAGTCTTGGTTAAACCCCAAGGAAAGATAATGAATTTAGTTATAACAGTTACAGTTATTTCCACTACTCTCTCCCTAATTCTAATCCTAATTTCATTTTGATTACCACAAATGCACCCAGATGCAGAAAAACTCTCCCCCTATGAATGTGGTTTTGATCCTCTAGGGACAGCACGTCTGCCCTTTTCACTTCGATTTTTTTTAGTAGCTATCCTCTTCCTACTTTTTGATCTAGAAATTGCACTACTCCTCCCGCTCCCATGAGGTAATCACCTTTCTAACCCCTCCCTCACCCTATTATGAGCCACAATTATTTTACTTATATTAACATTAGGCCTAATTTATGAATGACTTCAAGGAGGCCTCGAATGAGCTGAATAGGAAGTTAGTCCAATACAAGACATCTGATTTCGGCTCAGAAAACTATGGTTTAAACCCATAATTTCCTTATGACCCTTGGATACTTTAGCTTCGCCTCAGCATTTATGCTAGGCTTAATGGGACTAGCATTCCACCGCACTCACTTATTATCCGCCCTGCTATGCTTAGAAGGCATAATATTAGCCCTATTTATAGCCCTTGCATTATGAACACTGCAACTGGAAATAGTTACCTTTTCCTCAGCCCCTATTTTACTCCTGGCCTTTTCGGCCTGCGAGGCTAGTGCCGGCTTAGCCCTATTAGTTGCTACAGCCCGAACCCACGGAACAGATCAACTAAACGCACTAAATTTGCTACAATGCTAAAAATTTTAATACCAACAATTATGCTATTCCCAACAATTTGACTTAGTACATCTAAATGACTTTGAACCACTATAACCTTACAAAGTATGCTAATTGCAACGACTAGTCTTATATGAATTAAATGAACCTCAGAAACAGGATGAAATACATCCAACCTTTATATAGCAACAGACCCACTATCAACACCTCTCCTAATTTTAACCTGCTGACTCCTTCCCCTCATAATTATTGCCAGCCAAAACCACATCAAAACAGAACCTATAAACCGCCAACGAGGATATATTACACTACTAGTATCTCTACAAATATTTCTAATTATAGCATTTGGGGCTACAGAAATTATTATATTTTATGTAATATTTGAAGCAACACTAATTCCTACATTAATTATTATTACCCGATGGGGAAACCAGGCCGAACGCCTAAATGCAGGAACCTACTTTCTGTTTTATACCTTAACAGGGTCCCTACCACTGCTAGTAGCCCTACTCCTCTTACACCAAGACCTTGGTACACTATCAATAATAATAATACAACACTCAGAACCTCTAAATCTTTCCTCATGAGGAGATAAAATTTGATGAGCTAGCTGTCTAATTGCCTTCTTAGTAAAAATACCTCTATACGGGGTACACTTATGATTGCCAAAAGCCCATGTTGAGGCCCCAGTTGCCGGATCAATAGTTCTAGCAGCTATTCTACTAAAACTAGGAGGATATGGAATAATGCGCATAATAATTATTTTAGGGCCATCAGCTAAAGACCTTGTTTATCCAATTATTGCATTAGCCCTATGAGGTGTAATTATAACAGGAACAATTTGCCTCCGACAAACAGACATAAAATCACTTATTGCCTACTCCTCCGTCAGCCATATAGGACTGGTAGCAGGGGGCATTTTAATTCAAACCCCGTGAGGGTTCACCGGAGCATTACTATTAATAATTGCCCACGGCCTTGTCTCATCTGCCCTGTTCTGTCTAGCTAATACAACATATGAGCGCACCCATAGCCGAACTATAATATTAGCCCGAGGCTTACAAGCAATTTTTCCACTTACAGCAACATGATGATTTATTTCAAATTTAGCTAATCTTGCCCTGCCCCCTCTACCTAACCTAATAGGAGAACTAGCCATCATTACATCAATATTTAACTGATCCCCATGAACACTAATTGTAACAGGGGCTGGGACCTTAATTACTGCAGCCTATTCCCTATACCTATTTTTAACAACACAACGAGGCCCTCTTCCACAACATACTATAAACCTACAACCCTTTCATACCCGAGAACATCTCCTAATAGCACTTCACCTCATCCCCGTCATTCTCTTAATCGCAAAACCAGAAATTATCTGAGGATGATGACACTGTAAATATAGTTTAATTAAAACATTAGATTGTGGTTCTAAAAACAAAGGTTAAATCCCTTTTATTCACCGAAAGTGGCCAGCGGCAGCAAGAACTGCTAATTCTTGTACCCGCAGTTGAATTCTGCGGCTCATTCATCCACGCTCCTAAAGGATAATAGTTCATCCATTGGTCTTAGGAACCAAAAACTCTTGGTGCAACTCCAAGTAGCAGCTATGGTAGACATTATTATAACCACCACACTATTACTAACACTAATAATCCTAATTTATCCCCTAATTATAACAATGAGTCCCAAGCCCCTAGAAAAAAATTGAGCAATAAAACATGTAAAAACTGCAGTTTGTATCGCATTCTTTATTAATATAATTCCACTAACTATTTTTTTAGCCCAAGGAGCAGAAAGTATTATCACAACCTGAGAATGAATAAATATTATAAACTTTAATATTAATATCAGCTTAAAGTTTGACCACTACTCACTAATTTTTACACCTATTGCACTATATGTCACATGATCAATTCTAGAATTTGCATCTTGATATATGCACTCAGACCCACATATGAACCGCTTCTTTAAATATCTATTACTATTTCTTGTAGCCATAGTTATTTTAGTTACCGCCAACAACATATTCCAACTATTTATTGGCTGGGAGGGAGTAGGCATCATATCCTTTCTATTAATTGGTTGATGACATGGTCGAGCAGATGCCAACACAGCTGCCCTCCAAGCAGTTATTTATAATCGAGTGGGGGACATTGGCCTAATCCTCGCTATTGCCTGAATTGCAATAAACATTAACTCTTGAGACATCTCACAAATCTTTACATTAGCTAAAGACCTAGATATAACAATCCCATTAATGGGTATTATCCTAGCTGCCACAGGTAAGTCTGCACAATTTGGCCTCCACCCCTGACTTCCTTCAGCAATAGAAGGACCCACTCCCGTATCAGCCCTACTACACTCCAGTACAATAGTTGTAGCAGGAATTTTCTTACTAATTCGCCTACATCCCCTAATAGAAAATAATCAACTAGCTCTTACAACCTGTCTTTGTTTAGGAGCCCTAACAACTGTTTTTACAGCTGCCTGCGCCTTGACCCAAAACGATATTAAAAAAATTGTTGCATTCTCAACATCTAGCCAATTAGGTTTAATAATGGTAACAATTGGGCTAAATCAACCACAACTAGCCTTCCTTCACATTTGTACCCACGCCTTCTTTAAAGCTATGCTATTTCTCTGTTCCGGATCTATTATTCATAGTCTAAATGATGAACAAGACATTCGAAAAATAGGAGGCCTCCACAAACTCATACCATTTACCTCATCATGCCTAATTATTGGAAGCCTTGCACTTACTGGCATGCCATTCTTAACAGGGTTCTTCTCAAAAGATGCTATTATTGAAGCCCTAAATACATCTAATTTAAACGCCTGAGCCCTACTAATAACACTAATTGCCACATCCTTCACCGCAATCTATAGCCTCCGAGTAGTATATTTTGTACTAATAGGCTCTCCACGATTCACCTCCTTACCCCCGATTAATGAAAGTAATAAAGCAATAACTGCATCTATTGAACGCCTTGCTTGAGGAAGTATTGCTGCAGGTCTTATTATTACCCTAAATTTTTTACCACTAAAACCACAAATTATAACAATACCTCTATCTATAAAACTAGCAGCCCTAATTGTAACAATTATTGGGCTCATTACTGCACTAACCCTAGCCAACGCGGCCTCAAAACAGACCAAGCTAACGCCCCTGATATATTCCCACAACTTCTCCAATATACTTGGATTTTTCCCCCCCACTATTCACCGCCTAATACCAAAATTAAACCTCACCCTAGGTAAACAAGCCTCAAAACTTGATCGCCAATGAATAGAAATAGGCCCGCAAAGCCCAAACCACCTTCACAAACACCTAACACTACTATTTAAAAATATAAACCCCAATATTATTAAAATCTATTTTATTTTTTACTTAGCCTCCACAGTTCTAGCCATAACCATAATTATATTAATCTAGACTGCCCGAAGTGCCCCCCGACTTAAACCCCGAGTTAACTCTAAAACTACAAACAAACATAACAATAAAATTCATGCACACACAACTAACATTCCACCCCCCACAGAATAAATTAAAGAGATCCCACCAACATCTCCCCGCACTATAAAAAAATCCTTAAATTCCTCAACAACCAGACAACTCCCATAGTTACCAGAAACTCAAAAATATGCAAATCCCACTCCCAATAAATATATAACCACAGATAATTTTACAGACTCCGCCCCCCAGGTCTCAGGAAAAGGCTCGGCAGCCAAAGCTGCTGAATAAGCAAATACAACTAATATACCCCCCAAATAAATAAGAAATAATATTAAACCAATTAATGACCCACCACAACTAATTAATACTCCACACCCAGCTCCAGCCGACGCAGCCAATCCTAAAGCAGCAAAGTAAGGAGCCGGATTAGAAGCTACTCCCACCAAACCAACCACCAAAATTAACAAAAATAAGTCTAAAAAATATGCCATAATTCTTACCAGGGCTTTAACCAGGACCAATGACTTGAAAAACCACTGTTGTATTTCAACTATAAGAAACTTATGATTACCCGAAAAACCCATCCTTTGCTCAAAATTATAAATGAATCACTAATTGATTTACCTGCCCCCTCTAACATTTCTGCCTGATGAAACTTCGGCTCATTATTACTATTATGTCTAGTTACCCAAATCTTAACGGGCCTCTTTCTAGCTATACATTATACATCAGACATCTCAACTGCCTTTTCATCAGTAATACACATCTGTCGAGATGTAAATTATGGATGAATTATTCGTAACCTTCATGCCAATGGCGCATCATTCTTCTTCATCTGCCTTTATTTACATATTGGACGAGGACTATACTATGGCTCCTACCTTTACAAAGAAACCTGAAACATTGGAGTTATTTTACTATTACTAGTTATAATAACAGCATTCGTAGGCTATGTCCTCCCATGAGGCCAAATATCATTCTGGGGCGCCACAGTTATTACAAATTTACTCTCTGCCGTCCCCTATATAGGTGATGTTCTAGTACAATGAATCTGAGGCGGATTTTCAGTAGATAATGCAACACTAACTCGATTCTTTGCCTTCCACTTTATCCTCCCATTCGCAGTTGTTGCAGCCACCTTACTACACGCCCTATTCCTCCACGAAACAGGGTCTAATAACCCAATTGGATTAAATTCAGACTCAGACAAAATCTCTTTCCACCCATACTTCTCTTACAAAGATATTCTAGGGTTTTTCATGCTAATAATTGCCCTAACATCATTAGCCCTATTTGCCCCAAACCTCCTGGGCGACCCTGAAAACTTTACACCTGCCAACCCCCTAGTAACCCCTCCCCATATTAAACCAGAATGATATTTCCTATTTGCATACGCAATTCTACGATCCATCCCAAATAAACTAGGGGGGGTATTAGCACTACTATTTTCTATTCTTGTTCTACTATTAGTGCCCCTACTACACACCTCCAAACAACAAGGCCTCACATTCCGCCCACTATCACAACTCCTATTTTGAGTCTTAGTAGCAGACGTCTTTATCCTAACATGAATTGGAGGCATACCAGTTGAACATCCCTATATTATTATTGGACAAATTGCCTCCGCCCTATATTTTACCCTATTTCTAATTATTGGCCCTATAACAGGCTGATTAGAAAATAAAATCTTCACCACATCCTGCCCTAGTAGCTTAAACAAAGCGCCGGTCTTGTAATCCGGAGATCGAGAGTTCAAGCCCCTCCTAGCGCCAGAAAAAAGAGATTTTAACTCCCACCGCTAACTCCCAAAGCTAGCATTCTAAATTAAACTATTTTCTGACATCAGATATGTCTCAGCATGCACAATATTGCTATGATATAGTACATAATATGCATAATCTGGCACCATGATATAGTACATATTATGCTTAATTTTACATCATGGTTTAAAACATTAACATACTTCCCACCTATAACTTCATTAAAACATATTTGTTCCAATAATGACGATGTTTGTAAACAAACATAACACAATAAATTCAATCGTAAGTCATTTTCCAATAATTAATTACTTAACAAAAAATTGTTCCTCAAAATTTTAGTATCCATAATCAACTTATTATCGAACTCAAAATCCAATGTAGTAAGAAACCATCAACCCACAATCCTAAAGACATACTATCCTTGAAGGGTCAGGGACAAACATTCTGGGGGTAACACAAATTGCACTATTACTGGCATCTGGTTCTTATTTCAGGGCCATATTAACAGGTGCCCCCTAATTGTGATTTATCCTGACATCTCCTATTGGTGTGACGACGCCGTCGCAAAAACCCCCCATGCAAAGCCTTCTTTCTAATGGGCATGGGGTCTTTTTTTTTTGGGGTCACTTTCATCTGACAAACACTCTGTGTCCTCAATATTTAATGGAAGTCGTCCATCATGCATTAATAATATATCATTAAAGATTTAATAACTAATCACTAAAGCTTGCATAATTCTCATTCAAGAGCATAACTCTATTTCATTACTCCCCTAAATATTATATAAGTTCCCTCCCCCTTCGCCTCGCGCGCGGCTAAACCCCCCTACCCCCCAACGTCGTACAAGTTCTAATATAATTCTGTTAAACCCCTAAACCAGATAGACTCGATTAACGTATTTCAACAAGTATTTTGTGTGTTGCTATATAGTATTATAAATTTAAATTATATTATATA